ATCGAAAAGAAAAAATGGAAGATTTAGTTACGATTAGAAATACGCTTTTCTATCTTTATCCATGGATCCTTTACTAATACTTATTAAATTGGAAGTATTAATCCAATAATACAAAAAAAATTATGTTTCGCAATTAAATAATCCAATTTTTCAATTTTTAATTGATCCTTGGATACAAATCACGAGAATGTATATTCTTCCTCGAATCTTTCGTTGAGAGGTAAAGGATTAAATCCTTTTAAGAAATAAAGTTTTTGTTCGGAATATGAATCAAATCAAACCGAGGGATCCCTTAACTATAAAAGGGATTAATAAAACGAATCACACTTTTACCACTAAACTATACCCGCTACAATGGGATTATTGTATATAAATGAAACTTTTGTCGAACAAAACAAAGGTAATCGGACGTAATCAAGATAGGATCCAAAAAAAATAATGATGAAAATTATAGCATTGGTATGTTTTTTTTGGTTTTGTCAGTAGACCTAATCAGATTAGTAAAAGAGCACTCCTAATTCAAAATTAAAATAAAGAAGGAACAAGTTCTTTCTTTTGCTGGAGGATTTTTGACAGAACAGATAGGGCTCGATAAAACTCTTTATGTTATGACATAAGAATGCATTGCACAACAGTCCACAGTTCCTTATTTTTTTCTTTTTTTCTAGGAACGGAAAAAAATAAGGAAAGAAAGAATAATAATATAATAAAAAATGACACTTTGATTCTATAGAATGAAATTCTATATCATAGGAATGGAAAGATCCCTTCTTCTGATTGTTGTTTGAATAATCAATAATAAGCATTTTTGTTTTCAAACAAATCATTTTATCTATGATTTGGAATGGAACAAAAAATGGCCCGGCTAGGTACTGACCAGGCCAGGCCGTCAAAAGAAAAAAAAAAAAGCTCTTTCGGAAGAAGAGGTATTCTTGCTTTTTTAGTTTTTTTTTTTTATTCGAAATATCTCTTTAGAACCTTTTCTTTATCGAAATGGTATTACTTATAAAAGTAGTATATATTAAAGTTGTATATATCAATATAGTAAAAAATAATAAAGAGAGATAAAGAAAGAATTTTTTTTTTTTCAAGTTTTACTTTTTGTGTAATGTAAGATAGTAATTATCCTTTTTCAATTGGGAGAGATGGCTGAGTGGACGAAAGCGTCGGATTGCTAATCCGTTGTACGAGTTTTTCGTACCGAGGGTTCGAATCCCTCTCTTTCCGTTTCTGTTTTGGTATTTTATTTATTTTTTTTTTCAAAACCTTTCCTTTGTTTTTTTTTATTTATATTATAATAAATAAGGATGTACAATAGATAAAATCCTAAGTTAAGAACATTGAAAAATTTAGCAAATAAAAAGAAAGGCCTTTTTATTCTTCACGTCCAGGATTACGTCCTGGATCATTAGATAGGAATCCAAAGATGAAGAGAGAAACAAAAAATATCACTACTGTGTAAACAAAGAGTTTGAGAGTAAGCATTACACAATCTCCAAGATCTTTTTTTTTGAAAAAAAAAAAGAGAATAGATTCTCCATTTTTATACCCCATATCCATATCCTATTTTGACACCAACAAACAAAATGATTTCTCGAAATCAAAAAGAATTTTCAGAAATTCATTTGGAATAAGAGTCGAGTCTTTCATTAAAAAAAAAAGATCTTTCGGATGACTCGAAAAGGGGTTTTCAATAAATGAAAAAGAATCAGAATGATGAAAGGAAAGAGGGGGAGTCAGAATTTTTGCAGCTATCTAAGAATTGTTTGAATCGAGGTTCATCCTGTAAGACTTATCCGATCTTATCCATTGTTCCATTTTTTTTTGAATAAATCATGTCTAGAACAGTATTCAAGATGTCATCGAAAACTTACAGCAGCTTGCCAAACAAAGGCTAAGAGAAAAAAGAGAAGGGGTATTACTGGCATAAAATCTACGATTGGATTCAAAAAAGCATAGGCCTCGGGTAATTTGGCTAAGAAAAAACTACTCGAATAAAGGGTGGAATGAAGACAGATACAGATCAAACTAAAGATATTAAGCATAACAAACATTTTTTTTTTTCTTGGACTTGGAGATAATTGTATTTTGATTGAGTTATTGTTATTGATAATTGATATCCCTTAAAAATGAAAAAAAAAAGTAAGGTATACCAAAAAATCCTTCTTTGAACTCACCCAATCAAAAATCCTTCAATTCTCAAAAAAGAATAGAAGAAATCATACTTTTATACAATATCTTAATTGAATTATATGTAATGATCAATAAATTCAGTTTCATTGTATATCTACACGTGTCAAAACCCTAGGAACAATAGAGTCCATAGATATTTCATTTCAGATTGGAATTGACGAACAACCAAAAACAATAAATACTAATACTAGTGTTTATTAGTATTGAATAGAAATCGAAATGGGGCGTGGCCAAGTGGTAAGGCAACGGGTTTTGGTCCCGCTATTCGGAGGTTCGAATCCTTCCGTCCCAGGGAATACCTATTCTGTATATAGATAGCAATATCTATTATCCGAATAAGGAAAGGTTTTCTTTTTAAACTACCTTCTCTACTCTTTAAGAGTCAAATATTGGATATTATGTGATTGTTGTTTCTGATTTTTAATAATTCTATTCTTCTTTAAATCCTATTTTTTTCACAAATTCAATTCAAATAAGATACATATAGATGGAACTGAATCGAGTTGTGATCTAGGAACATAGATTCGAAGAATTGGAAATAAAGAAAAAAGGCGGTTGCAAAAGAGGTTGAATGCGCTTTTCATCGTATGTCCATCCCCTTATATTTTAAATATTGAATATTCATATTGAAATTTAAGTTAGTTACTTCGAAAAGTCTTATGTCCCATATAATAAGAATTAATTATTAATGGAAGATATCAATTTCACTAGTTGTGCTTGTACAAATTTGATTAAGAAATAATCAAGTTCCATACATATAACATATCTATTTTCTTTGAACCTCATTTTTAGGTATTTTATTTCGTATTTGATTGGGTTCTCATAAATAATTGTAAATCCATGTAATAATATAGACAGAGAGTAATTCATACATCCTATATTCCCCTTGCTTTAAATAAAAATTATTGAACGAATCCCCACCAGTCAAAGAAACTACGCGTAAAATGAGGAAATTCTTAATGTATTATTCTCGTTCTATTTCAGTGATAACGTTTTTTGGTTTTTTGAAAAAGATTTTGGATCCGTTAATTTGAAATATTTTCTATTGAATATTCATAATTCATTCCAATGACAATTGTTCAGTATATCTAATAGAGGGAATTTTTTTTTATGATTTTCTTTTTCAGTATGAAATGAAAGAAAAAGAGTCTAAATCTTCCTTTACATCAACTTTTTTTATCCACTCCACGAAAAAAAGAAATTTATTTCTTTTTCTATCTATATTTTTTTAATCACTGAGGTTTAATTCAAAGATGGATTATTTATGATCATAAATGTAATCTTTAGTAAAACTTTATTCAAATAGTGATATCCCGGTAGGTTTTTTTTCAATTCAATAACTATTTGAATTTAATGATTTCTTATGAGTATTTAATATTCGAATAAGTCTAAGATTGTTGAATATATCCTCTCAAGTTTCTTGAAAATGCAATGTAGATTCAATACAAAGAACTTTTTTCTTCCTAATATTTAGAAATTAAAAATTTTTAAATAAAATAAAAATATTGCATTCATCCAATAAAAAGAAAATCGAGGGTGAAATTGAATTCTTTCTAAGACTTCTTTAGAAACCAATCTAACGACCGAACAAATGACTATTCATGATTCCCTAATTGAATCAATTACATATCAGTTCCAAACTAGAGGCATGTTATGGTAAAACTTCGTTTGAAACGATGTGGTAGAAAGCAACGTGCGACTTGAAGGACATGATCAGTTGTGGATTCTTACATCCACCCTTTTGATTATATCGGAATGAAGGTGCTCTTGGCTCGACATCCTTTGTTCTGTTCCACTAGAACCTTCATTTTTTCTTGGGTTGTAGTGTAAACAGTATGTGATGTAGCTCGAGTAGAAAGTATTGATTCATTTCTCAGGGCAAGGATCTAGGGTTAGTGCCAATTAATAAGTTGGAACAACTTCGTAAGTGTAGTCTAGTCTATTTTCGATTTCTAAATCGAAAGGATCCAATTCGAGCAAGTTTCAAATTCAAAAAAGGAAAATTTGTTGGAATTAGTGAAATTCTTTTGATCCAAAGTGTATCATGCGGGAATCAACCGTTTATGATTCTTTGATAGAAATAAATCAGAAAAAGGGGTATGTTGCTGCCATTTTGAAACGATTAAAAATCACCGAAGTAATGTCTAAACCCAATGATTCAAGGCAAAGATCAAATATTTTGGAACAAGGAAATATCTTTTTTTTATTGTCTCGACAACTAGATCAAGAATAAGGAGTCCGAATATATTCGAAATGAGACAAAGAAAAAGGGGTTAGAGACCACTCAAAAAATCAAATGCCTAAGGGTTTTCTTTTGAGCTATTTCAGAGTTACTCAACTTGAGTTTTGAGAATACAAATGATTTTTTTTGGAATTGGAAAAAGAAGAATAAAAAAGTATTAAATAATCATAGTCTAATTTATTTGATTTAATGCTTTTATAAATCTATTTGACATTAGAATTGTATACATAGACATATCTTCTAATTTCTCGAGCCGTACGAGGAGAAAACTTCGTATACGTTTCTAGGGGGGGTTCTAGTTTATCTACGTCTATCCCAATGAGCCGTTTATCGAATCGTTGCAATTGATGTTCGATCCCGCAGAGAAGGAAGGGATCTTCGTAAAGTGGGTTTTTATGATCCGATAAATAATCAAACGTATTTAAATATTCCTGCTATTCTATATTTTCTTGAAAAAGGCGCTCAACCTACAGGAACTGTTTATGATATTTTAAAGAAGGCGGGGGTTTGTTTTTCCAGAATTTCGTCTTAATTAAAGGAAAGTCAATTAATGAAATACAAAAGA